GTCTTTGTAGCTTATTAGACAAAGCATGGCACTGAAGATGCCAAGATGACTACCCCTACATGTCCGAAGACAAAAGACTTAGTCCTAACCTTACTGTTAATTTTTGCTCGACACATACATGCAAGTATCTGCGCCCCAGTGTAAATGCCCTCATGCCCCTTACCAAGGAGAGAGGAGCAGGTATCAGGCACACCCACAGCTGTAGCCCAAGACGCCTTGCTCTGCCACACCCCCACGGGTACTCAGCAGTAGTTAACCTTAAGCAATAAGTGTAAACTTGACTTAGTTATAGCAAACCTAGGGTTGGTAAATCTTGTGCCAGCCACCGCGGTCACACAAGAGACCCAAATTAACTGTATACGGCGTAAAGAGTGGAACTATGATGTCATAATAACTAGGATCGAAATACAGCTAAGCCGTCATAAGCTCAAGGTGTACCTAAGACCACCATTAAGATGATCCTAGCATTCTTGATTAATTTAACTCCACGAAAGCTAGGGCACAAACTGGGATTAGATACCCCATTATGCCTAGCCCTAAATCTTGATGTTTATCATACTAAAGCATCCGCCTGAGAACTACGAGCACAAACGCTTAAAACTCTAAGGACTTGGCGGTGCCCCAAACCCACCTAGAGGAGCCTGTTCTGTAATCGATAACCCACGATTCACCCAACCACCCCTCGCTAAGGCAGCCTACATACCGCCGTCGCCAGCTCACCTCCACTGAGAGCCAAACAGTGAGCACAATAGCTCAACTCGCTAGCAAGACAGGTCAAGGTATAGCCTATGGGGTGGAAGAAATGGGCTACATTTTCTATAATAGAAAACCCACGAAAGGAGGCATGAAATAGCCTCCGGAAGGCGGATTTAGCAGTAAAGCGGGACAATAGAGCCCCCTTTAAGTTGGCCCTGGGGCACGTACATACCGCCCGTCACCCTCCTCACAAGCCACAAACCATCATAACTAATAACCCTTACGGCTGAAGATGAGGTAAGTCGTAACAAGGTAAGTGTACCGGAAGGTGTACTTAGCATACCAAGACGTAGCTATAAAATAAAGCATTCAGCTTACACCTGAAAGATATCTGCCACACATCAGATCGTCTTGAAGCCTACCCTAGCCCAGCCCCGCTGCATAAGCTATAGCAAAAATCTACCTTCCCCCCTCTAACTAAAACATTCTCTAAACTTAGTATAGGTGATAGAAAAGACCCACTTGGCGCGATAGAAACTCCGTACCGTAAGGGAAAGATGAAATAACAATGAAAAACTAAGCAATAAGCAGCAAAGATTCACCCTTGTACCTTTTGCATCATGATTTAGCGAGAATAACCAAGCAAAATGAATTTAAGCTTGCCTCCCCGAAACCCAAGCGAGCTACTTGCAAGCAGCTATTCATGAGCGAACCCGTCTCTGTTGCAAAAGAGTGGGATGACTTGCTAGTAGAGGTGAAAAGCCTATCGAGCTGGGTGATAGCTGGTTGCCTGTGAAATGAATCTAAGTTCTCCTCTGACTCTCCTCCCTGGATACGAACCCCAACCCCCATGTAGTGAGTCAGAAGGAATTTAAAGGAGGTACAGCTCCTTTAAAAAAGAATACAACCTCTATTAGTGGATAATTATCCGACTTCTTATACGCTGTAGGCCTTCAAGCAGCCATCAATAAAGAGTGCGTCAAAGCTCCATATATAAAAATCCAACAACAACACGACTCCCTTCTCACCAACAGGCCAACCTATGCCAATAGGAGTATCAATGCTAAAATGAGTAACTAGGGCTATTCCCCTCTCAAGCGCAAGTTTACATCCTCACATTATTAACAGACAGCAAAACCGATATCTCAATTACAACAAGATTAAGATATTAGTCCATTCTGTTGATCCAACCCAGGGGCGCCTACTTAGAAAGATTAAAATCTGTAAAAGGAACTAGGCAAACCCAGGGCCCGACTGTTTACCAAAAACATAGCCTTCAGCCCACCAAGTATTGAAGGTGATGCCTGCCCAGTGACACAATGTTTAACGGCCGCGGTATCCTAACCGTGCGAAGGTAGCGCAATCAATTGTCCCATAAATCGAGACTTGTATGAATGGCTAAACGAGGTCCTAACTGTCTCTTACAGATAATCAGTGAAATTGATCTTCCTGTGCAAAAGCAGGAATGCTCACATAAGACGAGAAGACCCTGTGGAACTTAAAAATCAGCAGCCACTATATGCACAACTTCAGCCTACTAGGCCTACTGTTCCTAAACCACTGGCCCGCATTTTTCGGTTGGGGCGACCTTGGAGAAAAATAAATCCTCCAAAAATAAGACCAAACCTCTTGACCAAGAGCAACCCCTCAACGTACTAATAGTAACCAGACCCAATATACTTGAGCAATGGACCAAGCTACCCCAGGGATAACAGCGCAATCTCCTCTAAGAGCTCCCATCGACGAGGAGGTTTACGACCTCGATGTTGGATCAGGACATCCTAATGGTGCAGCCGCTATTAAGGGTTCGTTTGTTCAACGATTAACAGTCCTACGTGATCTGAGTTCAGACCGGAGTAATCCAGGTCGGTTTCTATCTATGACAGACTTTCTCCAGTACGAAAGGACCGAGAAAGTAGGGCCAATACTACAAGCACGCCCTCTCCCCAAGTAATGTATCCAACTAAATTACCTAGGGACACCCTACATTATCATTCCTAGAAAAGGACCAGCTAGCGTGGCAGAGCTTGGTAAATGCAAAAGGCTTAAGCCCTTTACCCAGAGGTTCAAATCCTCTCCCTAGCCGTCATCCTATGGCCCATCCATCTGCCCTAATTCACCTTATCATGTCTCTATCCTACGCAGTCCCAATCCTAATTGCTGTGGCATTTCTAACCTTAGTCGAACGAAAAGTCCTAAGCTATATACAGGCTCGAAAAGGTCCAAACATTGTAGGCCCTTTCGGCCTACTACAGCCTGTAGCTGATGGAGTCAAACTATTTACTAAAGAACCAATCCGCCCGTCCACTTCTTCTCCATTTCTTTTCCTTATAACCCCTATACTAGCCCTTCTCCTAGCACTCACCATTTGAATCCCCCTTCCCCTCCCATTCTCCCTCACTGACCTAAATCTGGGCCTCCTCTTCCTCCTAGCCATATCTAGCTTAGCAGTGTACTCAATTTTATGATCAGGTTGAGCATCAAACTCAAAATATGCTCTAATCGGAGCCTTACGAGCAGTAGCACAGACCATTTCTTATGAGGTAACATTAGCCATCATTCTCCTATCCGTAATCATACTCAGTGGTAATTACACCCTAAATACCCTTGCTACCACCCAAGAGCCACTATATCTTATCTTCTCCTCATGACCTCTTGCAATAATATGATACATTTCAACACTCGCTGAGACAAACCGTGCTCCATTTGACCTCACAGAAGGAGAGTCAGAGCTAGTATCCGGCTTTAACGTAGAGTATGCTGCTGGACCCTTTGCCCTGTTCTTCTTAGCCGAATATGCAAACATTATACTAATAAACACACTAACTGCCATCCTATTCCTAAACCCAAGCTCACTAAGTCTGCCACAAGAATTATTCCCCCTAGTCCTAGCTACAAAAGTACTATTACTCTCGTCAGGCTTCCTATGGATCCGTGCCTCCTACCCACGATTCCGCTACGACCAACTCATACATTTACTATGAAAAAACTTCCTACCACTGACACTAGCACTATGTCTTTGACACACTAGCATACCAATCTGCTACGCAGGCCTGCCTCCTTACCTAAGGAAATGTGCCTGAACGTAAAGGGTCACTATGATAAAGTGAACATAGAGGTATACCAGCCCTCTCATTTCCTAAGAAAGACTTAGAAAAGTAGGAATCGAACCTACACAAGAGAGATCAAAGCTCTCCATACTTCCTTTATATTATTTCCTAGTAAGGTCAGCTAACAAAGCTATCGGGCCCATACCCCGAAAATGATGGTTTGACTCCTTCCCTTACTAATGAACCCACACGCTAAACTAATCACTTCCCTAAGCCTACTCCTAGGTACTACTATCACAATTTCAAGCAACCATTGAGCGATAGCTTGAACCGGACTAGAAATCAACACTCTTGCTATCATCCCCCTTATCTCAAAATCACATCACCCCCGAGCTATTGAAGCTGCAATCAAATACTTCCTAGTCCAAGCAGCCGCTTCAGCCCTAGTTCTCTTCTCAAGCATAACCAATGCATGATATACAGGACAATGAGATCTTACCCAGTTAGTCCACCCAACTTCATGCCTACTCCTAACAGCCGCAATTGGAATAAAATTGGGACTAGTTCCATTCCATTTTTGATTCCCAGAAGTACTCCAAGGTTCATCCCTAACTACCGCCCTACTACTATCAACAGTAATAAAATTCCCCCCAATCACCATCCTATTCATAACTTCACACTCCCTCAACCCAACACTGCTTACCTCCATAGCCCTTGCCTCAGCAGCCCTAGGCGGGTGAATAGGATTAAACCAAACACAAGTCCGAAAAATCTTAGCCTTCTCCTCCATCTCTCACCTGGGTTGAATAGTAATTATCATTATTTATAACCCAAAACTAACACTACTAACCTTCTACTTATACTCCCTAATAACAACTACCGTGTTTCTTACCTTAAACACAATCAAAGCTGTAAAGCTATCAACAATAATAACCTCATGAACAAAAACTCCTATACTTAATGCCGCTCTTATATTAACTCTACTTTCACTAGCAGGACTTCCCCCACTCACAGGATTCCTACCCAAGTGACTCATTATCCAAGAATTAACTAAACAAGAAATAACTACAGCAGCTACAATTATTGCCATACTATCCCTACTAGGGTTATTCTTCTACCTTCGCCTTGCATACTACTCAACGATCACGCTCCCACCAAACTCCACAAACCATATAAAACAATGACACATCAATAAATCAACAGGTACCCCCATCGCCGTTGTTACCTCCCTATCAATTCTGCTATTACCTCTCTCCCCCATAATCCTATCTGTCATCTAGAAACTTAGGATAGCCCTAAACCGAAGGCCTTCAAAGCCTTAAACAAGAGTTAAACTCTCTTAGTTTCTGCTAAGATTCGTAGGATATTAACCCACATCTTCTGAATGCAACCCAGACGCTTTAATTAAGCTAGAATCTCCCCTAGACAGATGGGCCTCGATCCCATAAAATTCTAATTAACAGCTAGATGCCCAAACCAACAGGCTTCTGTCTATTAGACTCCGGCACACCTTTAATGTACATCAATGAGCTTGCAACTCAACATGAACTTCACTACAGAGTCGATAAGAAGAGGAATTGAACCTCTGTAAAAAGGACTACAGCCTAACGCTTACAACACTCAGCCATCTTACCCGTGACCTTCATCAACCGATGATTATTTTCAACAAACCACAAAGATATCGGCACCCTTTACCTAATTTTCGGCGCATGAGCCGGTATAGTGGGTACTGCCCTTAGCCTACTCATTCGCGCAGAACTAGGCCAACCAGGAACCCTCCTAGGAGATGACCAAATCTACAACGTAATCGTCACCGCCCACGCCTTTGTAATAATCTTCTTCATAGTGATGCCCATCATAATTGGAGGCTTCGGAAACTGATTAGTCCCACTTATAATTGGTGCCCCCGACATGGCATTCCCACGCATAAACAACATAAGCTTCTGACTACTTCCCCCATCATTCTTACTTCTTCTAGCCTCTTCCACAGTAGAAGCCGGAGCAGGCACAGGGTGAACTGTATATCCTCCCCTAGCTGGTAATCTAGCCCATGCTGGAGCTTCAGTGGACTTAGCAATCTTCTCCCTCCATCTGGCAGGTGTCTCCTCTATCCTAGGGGCTATCAACTTTATCACTACAGCCATCAACATAAAACCCCCTGCCCTTTCACAATACCAAACCCCCCTATTCGTATGATCGGTACTTATCACTGCTGTCCTACTACTACTCTCGCTCCCAGTACTCGCCGCCGGCATCACTATGTTATTAACAGATCGAAACCTAAACACAACATTCTTTGATCCTGCTGGAGGCGGTGACCCTGTACTATATCAACATCTATTCTGATTCTTCGGCCACCCAGAAGTATATATCTTAATCTTACCGGGCTTCGGAATTATTTCCCACGTTGTAACATACTACGCAGGTAAAAAAGAACCATTCGGCTACATAGGAATAGTATGAGCCATATTATCTATCGGATTCCTAGGTTTCATTGTATGAGCTCATCATATATTCACAGTTGGAATAGACGTAGACACTCGAGCATACTTCACATCCGCTACCATAATCATCGCCATCCCTACTGGTATCAAAGTATTCAGCTGACTAGCCACACTACATGGAGGAACCATCAAATGAGACCCTCCAATGTTATGAGCCTTAGGTTTTATCTTCCTCTTTACCATTGGAGGGCTCACAGGCATTGTCCTAGCAAACTCTTCCCTAGACATTGCTCTGCATGACACATACTACGTGGTTGCTCACTTCCATTATGTCCTCTCAATAGGAGCTGTATTTGCTATCCTAGCAGGATTCACCCATTGATTCCCCCTACTAACAGGATACACCCTACACCCTTCATGAGCTAAAGCCCACTTTGGGGTAATATTTGCAGGGGTCAACCTTACCTTCTTCCCACAACACTTCCTAGGCCTAGCTGGTATACCACGACGATATTCTGAATACCCAGACGCTTACACCCTATGAAACACTATATCCTCTATCGGTTCACTCATCTCAATAACAGCTGTAATTATACTAATATTTATTATTTGAGAAGCCTTCGCATCAAAACGAAAAGTCCTACAGCCAGAGCTAACCGCCACAAACATCGAATGAATCCACGGCTGCCCACCCCCATACCACACCTTCGAAGAACCTGCCTTCGTTCAAGTCCAAGAAAGGAAGGAATCGAACCCTCATATGCTGGTTTCAAGCCAACCGCATCAAACCACTCATGCTTCTTTCTTATGAGACGTTAGTAAACCAATTACATAGCCTTGTCAAGTCTAAATCACAGGTGAAAACCCTGTACTTCTCACATGGCCAACCACTCACAATTCGGCTTCCAAGATGCCTCGTCTCCTATTATAGAAGAACTTATCGAATTCCACGACCACGCTCTAATAGTCGCACTAGCAATCTGTAGCCTAGTCCTTTACCTCCTAGCACTCATACTCATAGAAAAATTATCCTCAAATACTGTCGATGCGCAAGAAGTCGAACTAATTTGAACAATCCTTCCAGCTATTGTCCTCATCCTACTCGCCCTCCCCTCCCTACAAATCCTTTATATGATAGACGAAATTGATGAGCCCGACCTAACCCTGAAAGCTATCGGCCATCAATGGTACTGAAGCTACGAATACACAGACTTCAAAGACCTCTCATTCGACTCATACATAATTCCCACAACAGAACTTCCACTAGGCCACTTTCGACTCCTAGAAGTAGACCATCGTGTTGTCGTTCCCATAGAATCCCCTATCCGTATTATTGTCACTGCCGGCGACGTACTCCATTCCTGAGCCATCCCCACCCTAGGAGTAAAAACTGATGCAATCCCAGGGCGGCTAAACCAAACATCCTTTATCACCACTCGTCCCGGGGTATTTTATGGCCAATGTTCTGAAATCTGTGGGGCTAATCACAGCTACATACCAATCGTAGTAGAATCAACCCCCCTCGCTCACTTTGAGAGCTGATCTTCACTATTATCATCCTAATCATTAAGAAGCTATGTACCAGCACTAGCCTTTTAAGCTAGAGAAAGAGGACCACCGCCCCTCCTTAATGAAATGCCACAACTCAATCCTAACCCATGATTCTTCATCATACTGACATCATGAATAGCCTTTTCCTTAATTATCCAACCCAAACTTCTATCATTCACCTCAACCAATCCTGCCCTTAACAAAGTATCCACAGCCACCAAAACCACTCCATGAACCTGACCATGAACCTAAGCTTCTTTGATCAATTTACAAGCCCATGTCTACTAGGAATCCCATTAATTCTCATTTCCATACTATTCCCCGCCTTACTACTCCCCACCCCAGATAACCGATGAATCACTAACCGCTTCTCTACCTTACAGCTTTGATTCCTCCACCTAGTCACAAAACAACTAATAATTCCACTAAACAAAGCAGGCCACAAATGAGCCCTAATCTTAACCTCACTAATAATATTTTTACTCACAATCAACCTACTAGGCTTACTACCCTATACGTTCACACCAACAACCCAACTATCTATGAACATAGCACTAGCCTTTCCACTCTGACTCGCAACATTACTCACAGGCCTACGAAATCAACCTTCAGCCTCTCTAGGTCACTTACTCCCTGAAGGCACTCCTACACCTCTAATTCCTGCTCTAATCATAATTGAAACCACCAGCCTACTCATCCGTCCCCTAGCCCTAGGTGTCCGCCTCACAGCAAATCTCACTGCAGGTCACCTATTAATCCAACTTATCTCCACAGCAACTACTGCCCTACTCCCAATCATCCCTGCCGTATCTATCCTAACTGCACTGATTCTACTTCTACTGACCATTCTAGAAGTAGCTGTGGCCATAATCCAAGCATACGTCTTCGTCCTCCTACTCAGCCTATACTTACAAGAAAACATCTAATGGCACACCAAGCACATTCCTACCACATAGTAGATCCAAGCCCCTGACCCATTTTCGGAGCAGCAGCTGCCCTCCTCACCACCTCAGGGCTAATTATATGATTCCACTACAACTCATCCCAGCTACTAACCCTGGGCCTACTTTCCATAATCCTAGTCATACTACAATGATGACGAGACATTGTACGAGAGAGCACATTCCAAGGCCACCACACACCTACAGTCCAAAAAGGCCTACGATATGGAATAATCCTATTTATTACATCCGAAGCATTCTTCTTCTTGGGTTTCTTCTGAGCATTTTTCCACTCCAGCCTAGTCCCAACCCCAGAGTTAGGTGGACAGTGACCCCCCACAGGAATTAAACCCCTTAACCCCATAGAAGTCCCCCTACTAAACACTGCCATTCTACTAGCCTCCGGTGTTACCGTAACATGAGCGCACCACAGCATCACAGAGGGCAACCGAAAACAAGCAATTCACGCACTAACCATAACAATCCTATTAGGTTTCTATTTCACAGCACTCCAGGCAACAGAATATTACGAAGCACCATTCTCAATTGCTGACGGCGTATACGGATCAACCTTCTTTGTTGCTACAGGATTCCACGGACTACACGTCATTATTGGATCCTCATTCCTATTGGTATGCCTATTGCGCCTAATTAAGTTCCACTTCACATCCAACCACCACTTCGGATTCGAAGCAGCGGCGTGATACTGACACTTCGTAGACGTAATCTGATTATTCCTCTACATAACCATTTACTGATGAGGATCCTGCTCTTCTAGTATATTAATTACAATTGACTTCCAATCTCTAGAATCTGGTGTAAACCCAGAGAAGGGCAATCAACATAATCACATTTATACTAACTTTGTCCCTCACTCTAAGTATTATCCTCACTACATTAAACTTTTGATTGGCCCAGATAAACCCAGACCCAGAAAAACTATCCCCATACGAATGCGAATTCGACCCACTTGGATCTGCTCGACTTCCATTCTCTATCCGCTTCTTCCTCAGTAGCAATCCTATTTTTGCTATTTGACCTAGAAATTGCACTATTACTTCCACTTCCATGAGCTGTGCAACTTCAATCCCCCACCACCACTCTAATTTGAACCTCCATCATCATCATTCTCCTCACACTAGGACTAATCTATGAATGAATACAAGGTGGCCTGGAATGAGCAGAATAAGTACAGAAAGTTAGTCTAGCCAAGACAGTTGATTTCGGCTCAACAAACCATAGTCCAACCCTATGACTTTCTTTATGTCACTCATACACCTAAGCTTCTACTCCGCTTTCACCCTAAGCAGCTTAGGACTGGCCTTCCACCGAACCCACCTAATCTCTGCTCTACTATGCCTAGAAAGCATAATACTATCTATATATATTGCACTATCATTATGACCAGTACAAAATCAAGCAACATCGTTCACCCTCCTACCTGTACTCATACTGGCCTTTTCAGCTTGCGAAGCAGGCACGGGCCTAGCAATACTAGTAGCTTCAACACGAACTCATGGTTCTGACCACTTACACAATCTAAACCTGTTACAATGCTAAAAATTATTCTCCCAACAATTATACTTCTCCCAGTAGCCCTCCTATCCCCCCCAAAATTCCTATGAACAAACACCACCTCATATAGCCTATTAATCGCCTCACTCAGCCTACAGTGACTTACTCCAACATACTACCCTTACAAAAACCTAACCCAATGAACTGGTATCGACCAAATCTCATCACCTCTTCTAGTGCTGTCTTGCTGGTTACTTCCGCTCATAATAATAGCAAGCCAAAATCACCTACAACGTGAACCTACAACACGAAAACGAATCTTTATCATAACACTAATTACAATCCAACCATTTATTATCCTAGCCTTTTCAACTACAGAGCTTATGCTATTTTATATTTCATTCGAAGCAACTCTAATCCCAACCCTAATCCTTATCACCCGATGAGGAAACCAACCAGAACGCCTAAGCGCTGGTATTTACCTACTATTCTACACCTTAATCAGCTCCCTCCCACTACTGGTCGCCATCCTCTACTTACACGCACAAACCGGCACCTTACATCTAATGCTCTTAGGATTAACCCACCCTACCCTTACCACATCATGAACAGGCTTTCTATCAAGCTTAGCCCTACTAATAGCATTCATAGTAAAAGCCCCCCTATATGGCCTTCACCTATGACTCCCCAAAGCCCACGTCGAAGCCCCTATCGCTGGATCTATACTACTAGCCGCACTCCTCCTAAAACTAGGTGGCTATGGTATCATACGTCTCACCATACTCATAGCTCCCCTCTCTAACAGCCTGCACTACCCCTTCCTAACATTGGCCCTATGAGGGGCGTTAATAACTAGCTCAATCTGCCTACGTCAGACTGACCTTAAATCACTCATCGCCTACTCCTCCGTAAGCCACATGGGCCTAGTCATTGCTGCAAGTATAATCCAAACTCACTGATCATTCTCAGGGGCAATAATCCTTATGATTTCACATGGATTAACCTCCTCAATACTATTTTGCCTAGCCAACACAAATTACGAACGTACACACAGCCGCATCCTTCTCCTAACACGTGGCTTACAGCCCCTACTACCACTCATAGCCACATGATGACTATTAGCTAACTTAACAAACATAGCCCTACCCCCAACCACAAACCTAATAGCAGAGCTAACTATCATAATCGCACTATTCAACTGATCCGCCTTCACAATCATTCTTACCGGACTTGCAACCCTATTAACCGCCTCCTATACTTTATTCATACTACTGATAACCCAACGAGGAACACTCCCCACCTACATCGCATCAGTCCAGAACTCCAACACACGAGAACATCTCCTAATAGCCCTCCACATCATCCCCCTACTCCTACTAATCCTAAAACCAGAACTAATCTCAGGAATCCCCTCATGCAAGTATAGTTTCAACTCAAACATTAGACTGTGATTCTAAAAATAGAAGTTAAACCCTTCTTACCTGCCGAGGGGTGGTTCAACCAACAAGAACTGCTAATTCTTGCATCTGAGTTTAAAATCTCAGCCCCCTTACTTTTAAAGGATAACAGCAATCCATTGGTCTTAGGAGCCACTCATCTTGGTGCAAATCCAAGTAAAAGTAATGGAAGCTGCACTACTTCTTAACACCTCTATGATCTTAACATTAACAATCATCCTAACACCAATCCTACTTCCCCTTCTATCCAAAAACTTCCAAAACTCCCCAACTACCATTACTCGTACAGTCAAAACTGCCTTCCTAACTAGCCTAGTGCCAATAACCCTATTCATGCACTCCGGTATGGAAAGCATTACCTCTACCTGAGAATGAAAATTCATCATAAACTTTAAAATCCCTGTTAGCTTTAAAATAGACCAATACTCCATAATATTCTTCCCTATTGCACTATTCGTGACATGGTCCATTCTCCAATTCGCATCATGATACATGGCCTCAGAACCGTATATCACAAAATTCTTCAATTACCTCTTAATATTCTTAGTTGCTATATTAGTCCTAACTATCGCCAACAACCTATTCCTCCTCTTCATTGGATGAGAAGGAGTTGGAATCATATCATTCCTCCTCATTGGATGGTGGCAAGGACGAGCAGAAGCCAATACAGCTGCCCTTCAAGCTGTTCTCTACAATCGAATTGGAGACATTGGCATTATTCTAAGCATAGCATGACTTGCCTCATCTATAAACACCTGAGAAATACAACAGGCCTTCACCCCCACCCAAACCCCCACACTCCCTCTTCTCGGCCTAATCCTCGCCGCCACAGGAAAATCTGCCCAATTCGGCCTCCACCCCTGACTACCAGCTGCTATAGAAGGTCCAACCCCAGTCTCTGCCTTACTCCACTCCAGCACCATAGTAGTAGCTGGAATCTTCTTACTTATCCGCACTCATCCCATATTCTCCAACAACCAAACCGCTCTTACCCTATGCCTGTGTCTAGGCGCACTATCCACATTATTTGCTGCAACCTGTGCAATCACACAAAATGATATCAAAAAAATTATCGCCTTCTCCACATCCAGCCAACTAGGGCTTATAATAGTAACTATCGGACTTAACCTCCCACAACTTGCCTTCTTACACATCTCAACGCACGCCTTCTTCAAAGCCATACTATTCCTCTGCTCAGGATCAATCATCCACAGCCTAAATGGAGAACAAGACATTCGAAAAATAGGAAGCCTACAAAAAACGCTTCCTACAACCACCTCCTGTCTAACCATCGGCAACCTAGCCCTAATGGGAACACCCTTCTTAGCCGGGTTCTACTCAAAAGACCTCATTATCGAAAGCATAAACACCTCATATCTAAACACTTGAGCCCTACTTCTAACCCTACTAGCCACATCATTTACCGCAACCTACACCCTACGCATGACACTACTTGTCCAAACAGGGTTTACCCGAATAATAACAGCCACCCCCATAAACGAGAACGACCAGGCAATCATCAACCCAATCACCCGCCTAGCCTTAGGCAGCATTATAGCCGGCCTACTCATTACATCCTTTATCACACCAACAAAAACCCCTCCAATAACCATACCAACACTCACAAAAACTGCAGCTATTATCGTAACAATCCTAGGTATTATCCTTGCTTTAGAACTCTCGAACATAACCCGCACCCTAACCCAACCAAAACAAACCACACTCATAAACTTCTCTTCCTCATTAGGATTCTTCAACCCCCTATCACACCGTCTTACTTCTACAAGTCTCCTAAATAGCGGACAAAAAATCGCATCCCACTTAATTGACTTATCCTGATACAAAAAAATAGGCCCAGAAGGAATTGCCGACCTTCAACTCATAGCAACTAAAACCTCAACCAACCTCCATTCTGGATTAATTAAAACATACCTAAGCTCATTCGCCCTATCTATCCTCATTATCCTATCAACATATAGACCTACAAACCCTTAATGGCCCCCAACCTACGAAAATCCCACCCCCTCCTCAAAATAGTCAACAACTCACTAATTGACCTGCCCACCCCATCAAACATTTCTGCCTGATGAAACTTCGGATCTCTACTAGGCATTTGCCTATTAACACAGATCCTAACAGGACTTCTACTAGCCATACACTACACCGCAGATACAACCCTAGCTTTTTCATCCGTAGCCCACACATGCCGAAACGTACAATACGGCTGATTAATCCGCAATCTCCATGCAAATGGGGCATCATTCTTCTTCATTTGTATCTACTTACATATTGGACGAGGATTCTACTATGGCTCATACCTATACAAAGAGACATGAAATACAGGAGTTATTCTCTTATTGACCCTAATGGCCACCGCCTTCGTAGGGTACGTCCTACCATGAGGACAAATATCTTTCTGAGGTGCTACAGTCATCACCAACCTATTCTCAGCAATCCCCTACATCGGCCAAACCCTAGTAGAATGAGCCTGAGGTGGTTTCTCAGTAGACAATCCAACACTCACCCGATTCTTTGCCCTACACTTCCTTCTCCCATTCATAATTGCAGGTCTCACCCTTATCCACCTTACCTTTCTCCATGAATCTGGATCGAACAATCCACTGGGTATCCTATCAAACTGCGACAAAATCCCATTCCACCCCTACTTCTCACTAAAAGATATCCTAGGATTCACTATCATATTCCTCCCACTAACGACCCTAGCTCTATTCTCACCAAATCTGTTAGGAGACCCAGAAAACTTTACCCCAGCAAACCCATTAGTTACACCTCCCCATATTAAACCCGAATGATATTTCCTATTCGCATACGCTATCCTACGCTCCATCCCTAACAAACTAGGGGGTGTATTAGCTTTAGCAGCCTCCGTACTAGTACTATTCCTAAGCCCCCTACTCCATAAGTCCAAACAGCGTTCAATAACCTTCCGTCCCCTCTCCCAACTCCTATTCTGAATCCTAGTCGCCAATCTCTTTATCCTGACATGAGTAGGCAGTCAACCCGTAGAACATCCATTCATCATCATCGGACAACTAGCTTCCTTAACCTACTTCACCATCCTACTGCTCCTATTCCCCGCTATTGGCACCCTAGAAAATAAAATACTTAATTACTAAAAACACTCTAATAGTTTATAAAAAACATTGGTCTTGTAAACCAAAGACTGAAGACTATACCCCTTCTTAGAGTTCCCCAATCAGAAAAAGAGGACTTAAACCTCTATCTCCAACTCCCAAAGCTGGTATTTTGTACTAAACTATTCTCTGGACCCCCCCTCCCCCCTAAACCGCTCGAATTGCCCCACGAGACAACCCCCGTACTAACTCTAACACAACAAACAGAGTTAGCAACAACCCCCAACCCGCAACCAAAAACATCCCCACACCACACGAATAAAACATCGCCACCCCACCAAAATCTAACCGAACAGAAGACATGCCCCCACAGTCCACTGTAACAACCCCAAGATCCCAACATTCAACAACCCCACTAACAACTACCCCCACAACAAGCACTAAAACAAACCCTACCCCATACCCAACAACCCGCCAATCCCCCCAAGCTTCCGGAAAGGGATCTGCTGCCAAAGACACAGAGTATACAAAAACCACCAGCATCCCCCCCAAATACACCATAAACAACACCAATGACACAAAAGAAACCCCTAAACTCAACAACCACCCACACCCTGCAATAGAAGCCAACACCAAACCAACTACCCCATAATAGGGAGAAGGATTAGACGCAACTGCTAAACCTCCCAACACAAAGCATAACCCTAAAAAAAGCACAAAATAAGTCATAGCAGTTCCTGCTTGGCTTCTCTCCAAGACCCGCGGCCTGAAAAGCCGCTGTTGTTTAACCTCAACTACAGAAACCATAAGAGGCCCCCCCCCCTTCCCCCCCCGGAGGGTAGAATTCGTACATACTCCTATGTACTGGATTGCATACATCTATCTTCCCCATTATACATACCATGCAATGTCTAATAGTCATTAATATCCTAACTGACATCCCCTCCCCAAACCCATACCCGCTTCCAGAGGACCTAACACCCATCCAACTCGGAATATCCGTTAACAACTCTCGTACTAATACCATTTCCTAGCTTGGCTTTACATACCTCCTTCAAGGATACGGCAGTGCCTGCTATACCTCCCTGCATGAATTCCAGTACCTCGCACCGAGTCCCTCTCCACAGAATAAGATTCACCAGACTCTCGATGTACACAAAGCTTCGTACCAGGTGGATTTATTAATCGTACTCCTCACGTGAAATCAGCAACCCGGTGTTGGTAAGATCCTACGTTACTAGCTTCAGGACCATACTTTCCCCCTACACCCCTAGCCCATCTTGCTCTTTTGCGCCTCTGGTTCCTATGTCAGGGCCATAAATAGGTTAGTCCTCTCAACTTGTACTCACCGATACATCTGGTCGGCTATTGATCAACATCTCACCCGTGATCGCGGCATCCGACCTTTTTGGGGCTGTTGGTTCCCTTTTTTTTCTGGGCGTCTTCACAGGTTGCCCCTCAGAGTGCGGAGCAGGTGTATACAATCTAAGACATGTGCCCTCCCTGGTATGCGTACGGATCTCGCCCCCAAGGATGCCTCAATGAGACGGTTGTAGGGTTAGGGGAATCATTTTTGCACTGATGCACTTTGTTTTACATCTGGTTATGGTGTGCCCCCAAACAGCTTACTAAGTCTGCTATTTAGTGAATGCTTGCTGGACATAATTCGTCATTTTTCATTTCCTCTAATTTTCTAAACAAAACTAGGAGGTTCTAACTGAAAAATGAACCGTATTTTCATCACACATTTTATCATCATCTTTGTTACACGTCAACGACAGTGAAATTACATTAAAAAAAGACTACACACAATCTGTATTCACATATTCGAATAACACATCACAAATTATAAAAGAAATCACCCTAAAAATAACACAAACAACAAACAACAAACAACAAACAACAAACAACAAACAACAAACAACAAACAACAAACAACAAACAACAAACAACACCTA